AAATAAAATAATAAGGTTAATTTTTATTATATATTTATATAATAATTAAATGAAAATCATTCAAAATAGCTTTCTTGACATACAAATCTAAAATATATATATATGGAAATAAATTGCGTCCAATAGGATTTGAACCTATACCAAAGGTTTAGAAGACCTCTGTCCTATCCATTAGACAATGGACGCCTTTCATTCCGATTTTTTTCGCTCTGATCTCTTGTTCGGAAAAAAAGAATCTTAGATTGTATGTGAGAAAATTTTGGAAATTTCCTAATTCAACTCAATAATGCATTAACATTCAATTCATAATTTTTATAAAAAAAGATAAAGCGGGTAGCGGGAATCGAACCCGCATCGTTAGCTTGGAAGGCTAGGGGTTATAGTCGACGTCGATTCATTATTTTGAACGTCTCTAATTCAAAACCGAACATGAAACTTTTATTTCATTCGGCTCCTTTATGGAAGATGGATACATTCCCCGCTCTAAGACGTGACCGAACTAAAAAAAAATTTGACCCATAACATCTATGTCAGCTTTCTGTCTGAATACAGTTTAAACGACTCACTTTTTAGATGATCCCTCTAGAAGATGAGGATTATAACACTCTTTCTAGTTACTTCGTTCTCTATTTCTATTTAATGTAATCCTGAGGAAAAGCATTTTCTTTCCACCGAGCTAAAACAATATATTGATGCCTCTAATAAACCAAAGTCATCGTTTAATAGCCAGTTTGCTTCAATCTCCCTTAATACAAATAAAAAATTGAAGATTTAGTTACGATTAGAAAAAAACTTTCTTTATCCATAGATACCTTTACTCATTCAATTGGAAGTATTGATCCAATTCAATACAATTATGTTTCGTAATTTTAATTTTATAATCCAATTGTGTCAATTTCTAATTGACTCTTGGATAAAAAGTACGAGAATGTATAGTCTTCCTCGAATCTGTCATTGAGAGGTAAAGAATTAAATCCTTTTCAAAAATAAAGTTTTTCATCGGAATATTACTAAAACCGAAAGACCCCTTAACTATTAAGGGGATTAATAGAACGAATCACACTTTTACCACTAAACTATACCCGCTACAATGCAATTATTGTATATAAATGGATCTTTTGTCGAATCGTACATAATCAATACAGGATTAGACAATAATCATTCAAATTTGAATGTTAACGTGTTTTGTTGGAGGTCTTAATGAGATTAAGAAAAGGGTGCTCATTTTAATAACAAGCCTTTCCTGAATGCATTTTTCAAGAATCCCTCGTTCTATTTTTTGTTTTTCAACTTTCTCATTTCTTCAAGTAAAGAAAATATTTTCTCAAAAGAGAGGGAGAGTTTTAATCTTATTATATTCGTTTTTTTTTTTTGATTTCCATGTTTTTTATTTTTATTCTAGTACATTAAAGGAAATCAAAAAAAACGAATACTAAGAAATAAATAAAATAAAACTTGATTCCATATCAAAGGAATGGAAATAATACTTCTTCTGATTGTTATTGCTTCAATACCAAGCATTATTTTTTGCATTCAGCTCAAATATTTTCTATATAATTTATTGGAACAAAAGAAGGCCTGGCTAGGTACTGACCCGGCCAGGCCGCGGAAATAAAAAAATGTTTTTGGACAAAATCGGCGAGGTATTCTTTCTTTTTTTTTATTGTAAATATCTCTTGCGAACCCCTACTTTAAGGTTGGAATTGCTGATAAAAGTTATATATATCTATATAATTAGAATTAAAGAATTAAGGAGAGAAGATATTTTTTCAATCCTTACTTTATGCGTAAGGATTACATAGTAATTATACTTTTAAAATTGGGAGAGATGGCTGAGTGGACTAAAGCGTCGGATTGCTAATCCGTTGTACGAGTTATTCGTACCGAGGGTTCGAATCCCTCTCTTTCCGTTTTCTTTGATCACTTGATATTTTAGTGATTTTTCGAATTGATCGAACTTTTTTTGAAGGGTATGGAATAGAAAAAATCCTAAGAAAATGCAAAAATCAAGCAAGGAAAAGCCCTTTTTATCCTATTTTTATTCTTCACGTCCAGGATTACGTCCTGGATCATTAGATAAGAATCCGAATATGAAGAGAGAAACAAAGAATATCACTACTGTGTAAACGAAGAGTTTGAGAGTAAGCATTACACAATCTCCAAGATCATTTTTTTTTTATAAGAGAATAGATTCTCCGTTTTTATACCATACATATATCCTATTTGGACACCCAGAAACAAAGTGATTTTTAGAAAGAGTTTTTCCTTCCCCCAATTTTCACAATATCTAATTGCGGGGTAACCTAATAGGTTAGAGTTTTTCATGAGATAAGGTCAGAATGCGGAAATGGGGTGATCCAGATTTCTCGCGGATATCAAAAAGTTTCAATATTTAAATCGAAGGTTAATACTGTAAGACTTATCTGATCTTATCAATTGTGAAAATGTATTTCTGGAATAAATCATGAATTTTTCTAGGATTCTAGGACAGTATTCAAAATCTCATCGAAAACTTACAGCAGCTTGCCAAACAAAGGCTAAGAGAAAAAACAGCAAAGGTATAACGGGCATAAAATCTACAATTGGATTTAAAAAAGCGTAGGCCTCAGGTAATTTGGCAAAGAAAAAACTACTCGAATAAAGGGCAGAATTAAGACAGATACCGATCAAACTAAAAATATTAGGCATAGCAAAGATTTTTTTATTGTAGATAATTGCATTTTGATTGAGTTATTGATATCTTATTGATATTATTGATATAAGGCAAAAAATAATGACGAAGGTAAAGTAGACCAAAAAAGCCTTTGAACTCACTCACCCAATAAAAAATCCTTCTATTCTCAAAAGATAATAGAGAATAGAAGAAATCATACTTTTATACAATATCTTATATCTTAATTAAATTATATGTAATGATCAATCAATTCCAGGTTAATTCTATATCTACACATGGCAAAATCCTATCAACAATGGATTTCATAGATATTGATTTGCACTGGAATTGACGAACAACCACTACTAATATTAGTGTTTATTAGTTTAGATATAAATCTAAATGGGGCGTGGCCAAGTGGTAAGGCAACGGGTTTTGGTCCCGCTATTCGGAGGTTCGAATCCTTCCGTCCCAGAGCATCCATTATATATTATTATATAAATATCAGAAAAAAGATTGCTTTTTTGAGCAGCCCTTTCCTTTGTTTTCTAATTCTAATATTGAATAGAATGGGATTCTTTTTTCTAATTTTTGCTGATGCCTCTTCCTTTCTGAATCATCTTTTTTTTCTCGAGCTGAATTGAGATACCCAGATGTAACTTAATCCATTTATGATCCAGGTTAGATAGGACGCAATAATTTGGAATAAAAAAGGTAGGAGGGCCTTTCATTCTATGCCCATCCCCCGTATATTCCTATTGAAGTTAATTACTTAGAAATTAGGTACCATATCCATATTTATTTTCAATGACGCTGAAATATGCCGGTCTGTTATATATCAATATTTTTGATCCACTTATCCATAAATCATTGGTGGTTTTAATTAAAAAAGAAACATGGATCGATCCGTGATAAAACAATGTGGTACTTAGTCAAAAACATTATTAATGATGTGGAAGTAGTCAATTTTTTTAATTGGATTTTTATAAATCTTTTTAATGGCTTATTCTGAGTCCTTTATATTCGAAGAAGTGTGAGATAGGTGACTCGATCCTATCGAGTCATGGAGATTCAAAGACGAACTAATTTATTCATGTTAATGAAATATAGATATATAGAAATTACATTTATAAATATGGGGATTAATAAATTATTGCTGAGACTTTTTCAGAAAATATCTACCCATTGGTAACCATATAAAGGGACAAAAGCATAGATTACTATTTACCGACAGAACCAATGACTATTCATGATTCCATAATTGAATCAATTACATATTGGTTCCAAACGAGAGGAATGTTATGGTAAAACTTCGTTTGAAACGATGTGGTAGAAAGCAACGTGCGACTTGAAGGACATGATCCGCTGTGGATGTAAGAATCCACCATTTTATTATGAATGAAAGTGCTCTTGGCTCAACATCCTTTGTTCTACTCAACCAGAAACCTCAGCTTTTTGGGGTTATAATGTAAATAGTACATGATGGAGCTCGAGTAGAAGGTATTAATGAATTTCTCAAGGGCAAGGGTCTAGGGTTAGTGCCAATGAATAAGTTGGAACAACTTCGTAAGTATATCTTTGATATAGAAATTGAAAGGATTCAATTCGAGAAAGTTTTCATAATTTTAATAAAAAAAATCAAATTTTTTGGACTTGATAAAACTTTTTCGGTCAAAAGTGTAACACGCGGGAATCAACCGTTCTTATGATTCTTTGATAGATTTGATAGAAAGAAATCACAAAAAAAGGTATGTTGCTGCCATTTTGAAAGGATTAAGGATCACCGAAGTAATGTCTAAACCCAATGATTCAAAGAAAAGATAAAGGATTCTGGAACAAGGAAACACCATTTGAAATTGTCTCAACAACTAAATCAGAATGAAGAATAAAAAAAAGATTATAAATCTAAACAAGACAAAAAGGGGGTTAGAGACCACTCAATAAATGAAATGCTTAAGGATTGTCTTTGAGCTATTTGTAAGTTATCCAACTTGAGTTATGAGTACAAACTTTTTTTAGGAAAGAAAAAGGACTAAAATTCTAGTCTAATTGCTTGGATGATTTTATGGATCTATTTGCTATGATAATTCTATACATAGACATAAAACTTCTAATAATTTTTTCTTGAGCCGTACGAGGAGAAAACTTCTTATACGTTTCTAGGGGGGGGGGTATTGTTCATCCACATCTATCCCAATGAGCCGTCTATCGAATCGTTGCAATTGATGTTCGATTCCGAAGAGAAGGAAGAGATCTTCAGAAAGTTGGTTTTTATGATCCGATAAAGAATCAAACTTATTCAAATGTTCCTGCTATTCTATATTTCCTTGAAAAAGGCGCTCAGCCT